CTGATTTCTGACACTGGTGCATTTGAGTTTGCTAAGCGCTTTTGCGTCAAGGGTGGGTGGACGCGTGGATTTCTTTATCTTCCATGTCTGCTCGTTCTTTGCTTGCTTACCATCATCCATATGGTCTGATGGCTATATGTACAACCATTCATTACGAAGGTTCTCTACCTTAGTAAGGATAGGTGGTGGAGGTTATAGGGTCCCTGTCAAACTCAGTCATACAAGATCTCGTCACTTTAAGCGGGTTCTTGCTATGTACACCAGGGTCACAATGACTATCTATTAGAATTGTGGCTTGGCAGAGTGAGCTTTCGCTTCTGGTTTCACTTCTTCCTTCTTAAAGAGATGAAACCTTCGGATTGAAAGGTGGCTCCTGATGAATTATTTCCAACAGAAAGAGTCTGGGACTTCCTTGAGTGGTCTTTGCTCAGGAACTGGATGAAGGATTGGCTTCGGTACGTCCATTGGTACTGGAGTGTCGCGAATTCACCGGATGTTTCCTTAAGTGACTTCTTTTCTGCATCAGTCTATGAGAAAGAATGGAGGATCAGACGCGAATCGAGTGAGCTCATTCGCTTTGGTCTTCTCTGGAAGATCTATGATTTGGTAGCAGAGAAGGGTGTAAGCTTGGAGCCCGCCATGTCTTCAAGAACACCTCTCTGGATTTCGGGGATGGTTACTAGGAGGAGTCTCTAGCATGGATTTCTTAGTCGAGCCTGATGGTTTAACCCGGCTTTGAAAGGGATCATCATAAGACTTTAGGCGCACCTGGGGGAAGGACTACCCTTAATATGATATGCGCAATTAAGAAACGATACCGAATTAACTGATAAAGAGACGAAACTAACAACTGCCGTAATGAACCTAAACTAAAGACGGAAAGAGTCACTCACTGAATACCTATTTCTTAGACTGAGTGAGTCCTAAAGCCGAAAGACGAAGGCCGAAGCAAGGATAGCTGCTAAAGAAAGAGAAACTAGAGACATAAAGAAGAAGACTGCTAATAAGGAAAGGAATACGGTAAGGAAGGGAAACTAAGGCAGCTAAGCCACTAGTACGAAGGAGCAAGCGGAGGCCCCCCTGTTTTAGTGAACCCTGGGAGTTGTCGGCGGCTCGACGATCTGTATTCCAAAGGTTTACCGAGGTGAAGCTTTTGGCAGGTATTCTGTTATTTGTAGGTTTCTCTACTTCATGCTCTTCCGAGGGCCTTTGTTTGAGGTGAGGTTCTATAGTTTGATGGTTACCTCCGTTCTCCTCTCCCCTTCCCCGATAGCTAGGATAGAGTTCTCTCTGTCTTTCCTTCTTGCTGTTATGACATCGTTTATACTTTTATTGATACGAACGATAACCGTACGAATGCTTCTTCCTCGGCTCAGCCTAGTATTGGCATTTTCTCAGCCTAGTTTCGTAAAGGCGCTACTGTTGTACAGGAGAGAGCCTTTTTCCATAGGGTCGGGTAGAGATCATAGGTAACCGACTCCAACTCCCTCATCTGATCTCTCTCTCGTAACGGCCCTGTCAGAGGCGTTGGTCATGGGATAAAGGCTTGGAAGTAGTGAAGTGAGAGAAAGGATCTCCCGGCCACGCACCTTTTGCCTTGGTTTGCCCACCAGCAGTTGATTACCCTATAAACAGGCACAGCAGATCAAACAAATCAACATGATAGCTTTCTATAGGCCGACGGGCGAAACTCTTTCTCATTGCCATCATATGGATAAGCCAGGTATCCGGAAGATTGGACTCGCTCCTATAGTTTTGTACTGTGAGGAAGTTGGAGCCCAATGAAATGAGCCCTTAGCACGGGCGTCCGGTGGTGGGCACTCTGACTGTGACTCCCAAACGTGAAGATATGATTCTGACTCCGCTCTTATAGAGTGATCGGATTTCCCAGATAAGAGTGATCAATTGCCCAGATTGTTTCGCCTTCTTTCGGGGTTGTTACTGACCGGAATTGCGCACCTGAGTGCACAGCCTTTTCCCTTGGTGTTGGGGAATCGTACTCACTCTATATCTCACTTGGTAGGCCAGGTTGTTTTAAACCGTTGTTTAGCTCCGCTCGCCATGAACATGCTTCTTCCCCTCCGCCGTGTTCCCGGCACTATCAAACGAAGGGGGAATCGCAACCTGGATGATAGGAATAAGCCCCTGATCGAATCGAACAAATGATGGAGAATACGATAGAGTGCTATTGATTTTGATACCTGTTATTCTTCACCACCAACATCCTTACTCTCACTTAGACTTTCACTGTCACTTAGACAGACAGCAGGCAACCCTACTAGTAGAACTGGTGGAAATGGGACAGCGTATCTACTGGTACTGGACCCACTACTGATGCCCAGGGTCTCTTTGGATAAACACCATTTCTATGCCAAGCCATATAATTGGGTTGTTGCTCGATCGTAGTCATCTCCGCCCACGGGGCTCAACCACTTCCGAAATGGACTTTTTTTGACTTCTGCCTGAACCGGTGGATGAATTGTCCCTCCCGGGCTCGAATTGCACTAATAGTGCCTCGCTGCGACCGCTACGATCGGTCGACTAGGTTCGATCGAAAAGGAAATCAACTGAGATGTTAGATCGCTCACTTCACGATTGTCATTGATCAGCCTACTTGAGTCAGTGTTGTTTTGAAGCTCGAAGAGAATATGTTACTATTGTTGTACATTGCGTAGTAGTGAATGAGTCAGACTGACCCTTCTTATATCTTATAGTAGGGACCCGGATCTAAGCAAAAGATTGAATATTTCAAACCACTCCGCGATTTCATTCATTGTCAAAGACACCTCTTACTGCCCCCCGGCAGGCACGTTACCGAAAGCTACCATCTCCAGCCGTTTATAAGATCGTGCCTTGATGACATTGGGAAAGGTCGTGAGAGTTCAGAGCACGGCGATTGAATCAATTCTAAGTTCATCTACACAGGTGAGTAGGACTAGGGGGCGAGACCACGACTCGGCTAAATAGCCCCCGGGATAAGGGCGCTTCCTCCGATAAGGGCTTACTCCTCACATAAGGGGGTCGCTGTGATTGACCAGGCGTCTAATAGGGTAGGGCAGCTAGGGAATAATAATAGGTGCACTCCAGGGCTTACACCTCTGATGATAAAGAAGTCGTAGGTTGTTGTCAAGTCAGTATCCACTTGGAATAAAGACGATGGGGAAGTTCATGCATGAGTGGAGACGGAGCCCGGTTGGAATCCCATCAATAGGTCAAGGGAAAGCATCGGTAAAGGGCACTCCTTGAATTGAAAAAAATGGGTAAAGGTAAGCCCTTGAATTGAACCGGTCCCAGCAACTGGAAAGGCTGCCAGCTACCCGCTACACTGAAACAAACCCTAATGAGTTTTCTCCGGAATGCAAGGCAAGGCGAAGATTCGATGCTCATGAATGGCATGGCATATAGAAGGAAACCTCTATGGTTTCGGAGGTGAGACTTTGCAGGTGGGAATCAAAGCAAAAGGTCAAGTAGTAAGGCGACTGCTAAGCTTTTACCCAACCCCGTCAGTGTGGGCTAAAGGTGGTTGGTACTAATGTACTACGATAAGGTGGTGTTAGAGAGAAGGACTCTTTAGTAGTAGGGTGGGCTACAAACAAAGCTGAAGCAGGTGGGCATGCCGGCGATGGGGCAATTGGCTGGGCTAAAGCAGAAGGAGTCAAATCCGAAGGCAGAAAAGCAGCTTCAGATAGTGTAGTGAGCGTAGTGAGCCGATCTACGTGAGGGTGTAGTGAGCTTTTATCCAACCCCGGGAGACGTATAGTCAGTCGATCAAGTTCGACAGTGGGCTACGATACGCAGTGAGGGGGAAGGAAGCTGGTTACGCAGGTATTATTTCGTATGGTTACGCAATTCTTTCGTACCAAAGAGGTGGCGACCTGGGGATATAATGAGTGCCTTAAGCATACTCGGGGCACCCAGGAGTAGGCGATCGAGGTACTCGCTGAGGGATCCAAACAGGGGGCTAGCGGGCATTCTGTACTTTCGAGTGAGATATCTCATGAACTCAAACTCGCTCGAACTCATGCTTAGCATTGCATACGTGTTAGGTCTCATTGCTTTCTGGGAAATGGCCCCGCAGATTCTCCTAGAAGTTGACCCCACTCTGGTCTTACAACCAGAGATAGTGCAAATCCTCAGGAAGGTGATACTGCATCAAGGGTGTCAACCGCTAGATGTGCTGGATGGGAGCATATGTACATGCACAGAGAATCCAGTGCATAACCAAATCGCCGAGGATTACCAACAAAGGAGCTCAGCGCTTACAGAAGAAGCAAGAGCAAAGGCAAGAGTCAATGCTTTAGCGATCTCACTGGGTGCTGCCATATTGGGTGTTATGCTTAATCATATCGGCAATGCTAATCTAATAACGTGTTAAGCCAGATTCACAAGAGCAGATATAGAATAGTGATTCTCATTAGCCCCCGCTCACTTTGACTAAATATTCATCGGGTCGGTGTATCTTTCCGTTGTAAAACATCCAAACCGAATAAGAGCCGCCTACATATCATATATATAGCAGCAATTGTGCTAAGCTTGCTGAATCCGTGACGACAGAGGGTGCAGACAGGTTAGAGTTCTTATAACAGGCTGATTGATGTCCTATCTGTCGAGGAGCAGATAACATGGATCCGGAGGAAGATCAGCTTTCCGGAAAGATTCCGAAAACTTGGTCTTTCCTTCGATACGGAATGCTTAAATCCGGGGCCCATTTTGATTAATAGAAAGAGAATAGCAGGCAGTGCACCTTTCCCTTCGGTCAGCATACTCCAAGGTGAGTAACAAATAGTCATTCCCAACCTCCATTGTTATAGCTTTGAAGCCTATAGCTCTAGTACCAGACCGCTTTTCTAATTACGTATAAAGTCTCTGTCTCGTCTTTCTTGCTCTTCGCCAACCCCCTTTCCTTCTTACCAAGCTTAGAATGCTCATTTCTTCGATATTGAATACCTTATTGACTTTGAGACTACTACTAGCAACGAAGCTCAACCTGACTCGACCAGTCTACAACTTCGAAAGCAGGGGAGCGGAGATCTTTCTTTAAATCATTCCGAAGTCGAAGGGGGGTAAGATCCTTGCCGAATCGAAGTTATTCATTTCATTCGCTACTGGAGCCCGTTTCTTTACTATTACTATTCAAGACAAAAACAGGATTGAATCGAATACGGAAAGGTCATGGGGCTAGAACCCATAGGCACCGGACTGAGGTATGAAATGAAGGACGAGTTTCACTCGCTTCGGGCTCAAGCTTAGATAGAAGAGTCCAATGAGTCCACTAGTCCATCAATGGAAATTCGATCGAAAGCTCAAGCTGAGAAGTCACAATCCATTGAATAAGATCGGCTCAAGGTGAGAGCTCAAAAAAGAAAGAAAAGAAGTCGCTCACCTCAGCCTGAAACTTCTAATAGATAGAGTTGGAGTACGTAGTGAGAGTCAAGGTCAAGGTTGATTGATGAGTTCAGTGGACAGAACGATCGATGTGAGGCCGGCAGGAAGTGAAAGTGTGACTTCCCCCGTAGTTGGGGGCGGGGGTTAAGCGTCCGATTCGACAATGAACACTAAATGAAACAGGCAAATCCAATAAGTTTCTCACCCGCGATTGATTGGAGACTTATTCAGTAGGTTCTCCTTCCCTACGGAATGGAATTGAATTCCAGGGCGTCTTGCTTAGATCGCATTTGATTTCCCTTACTCCTGAATAGTGAAAGATTGAGCTTTTCTCCCTCACCTCAATAGTGATCTTACTAGCCCACGGAACTAATCATATCAGAGTCAGCAAGTTACCTCAAAAGAGAGTCATGTTTATAGGAGGTCTATCTCCCTTCTGTCATGACCTTCCCTTTTCGCACTGACTGCCCTTTCCTTGCTGCTCGCGCTAAAGCAATTGTAGCAGCGAAAGTAGGAGAGCCGACGGCATTCTATGTGTGGAACTTTCGGAATAGAATAGGCTCAATGACTTTGCCTGCTTTCTTGCTTGCCCCGCTCTCCTTAGAAGCGTTGGTTGAACCGCTGGACTCTATCTCCGTTGATGACTCTTGGATTGAGCTATAGAAGCGACCTACGTGAACACTTCCGCTAGAAAGACATTATTGAGAATTCAATACATTACATTCTATTGACATGCTGTCATATTCGAAATAATAATAAACACTCGTTCCCATCCTGATGCATTCTACGCCTGATCTCTCGATCATTGCTACCAATAGATGATCTAGTAAGACAAAGCCTTGAACCGGGTAACCCGTCATGGGAAACCACCTTGGTTGCTTTGCCCTCTCACAGAGCCATCGGTTTCCCTGATAGAAAGAATCAAACGTCGAATGGTCCGAATGAATGCAACATCAGGAGCCGAGTTGACTTCACTCCCGGTGACCTGCCGTCGTAACAGCACTGTGGGCGGAAGTTACTATGGTTTCACGGCTTCCGACACAGCATTCATCCAGACAAGCCCATTTTTTCGAGTAGAGAAAGGTGGAAAATCTTTTCTAGGAGGGCATGAGTGAAAAAAACGTGTATATAATATGTAAATACCTGGTCGATACCATATCTCAAAACAGGAGAAGCAGACTGATCGTACAGGTCGATACCATATCTCAATCTAAGAAGCAGTTCCTCTACAGCACCGAATCCGACAGTGGAAGAAAGAAGAGTCCCCCTCCTTCCAAGATTTGATGATTCTATACCAGCTTACCAAACTAACAATTTCTCGTTCTATTGGATCGTTGTGAGTCCCGTTGACAGAGATTGGTTCACTCCGTCCTGCCTTGACTTCTTTTCTTCTTCTGCCTTGAACACTGACTCCTATTCATATAAAATATTCTATCTTAACTGGCTCGTGAGCAACGACGATCAAAGAAGAGAAGGAAATGCCCGACTTCAGTCAAAGACAGGTAAGGGGATAAGAAGATCAGTCTTTCTCCTCTGCAAAGCTATCGAAGAAGAGGAATAGACATAATAAGCTAATAAGCTTTCGCCCGGGACCAACCTTATTATGATTAGCGAAGTCCTTTCCAACTCCGTCGAATGGTTTCACTCCTCTTTTCCCCCTTCTGTCAGTTCCTTGTCAGTCAGTCGACTCCCGTCCCTCAAAAGATTGTCGAACTTCACGGTTATTCATCGATATATGGGTAATCCCCGGCGGTCAGAGAAGAAAAGATCTCTATGAAAGCAGGAGGTGTTAAACATTAGTCTGTCTTCAAATGCGGGAAGGTTAGACATTAAGTTCGATGAGGGCAGGTTCCTACACATTAATTTGAATTGATTGATTGGGAAAGCTGGTTCCGTAGCATTAGAAGCTTAAGTATCTGGAAAGAAGGAGGAATAAGGATGTGGAAAAGAAGAGACGGTCTTAGCTGTTTAAATAAAGCAGCGGCTGTCCCCGGATTCACTGATTCAAGGGTTTTAGATGGGATGGACAGAAGAGTTTGAACGGGCGAGTGACTTTAGGGTTCCACTGGTTCAAAAGGCTAAAAGCCGGAGTAGTTGATCCAGTAGTTCTAAATATAGATAGAAGAATCCCAACGAAACAACCATCCACAAATGTCGATTCATTCAAGCAAGAGAGTGCAACAATCCTTTCCTTTGACACTGGTCCCGTAAACGAGTGGAAAATGCCTTTTACAGTTTCCCTTTTCCCTTTCAGCCAGTCCAAGAGTTCAGTTCACTCGAAAGCGGGAATCCGCAAGGAAGGATAGGATAGAGTTCTCTCTGTCTTTCCTTCCGTTCAGGGGCACCCCTACTTAAGAAGGGCTTTGCAACCTTCAGAGCTGGTTGACAGCGGTCTAGTCAGTCCCTCTCGCTCTTTGATAGACATCTTTCGGTTCTCGGTCTCATCCGACGAACAACTTTAGGTCCTTATTCTCTTAAGGAATATGTTGGATATTTGGTTTGAACCGGTTCAAATCCAATTCGTGAGAAGAGTCCAATCCCGAGCAGAGTTCATACGTGAAGTTTCATTGTTGAATGAAGGTGAGTTCAAGGGCTTCTTTGATCGGGAAATGCACGCACTTCTTTTGTTGTCGTTAAGGTCCCTTCCCCCTGAGTTCAAGATGTCCCTTTCCGCTTCTCTTTCAGCAACTTCCCTCATTGGGATTGGTCAAGCTCCTTCACTTATTGCTCGATCCGATCCGGAACCTATTGGGATAGCACCTTTTCTTCCTATTATTAGGTCTTCTTGCCCGTTAAGTTCCTCTACTGGTAGTCTAGTTGTAGTTTTGAGCGGGTTTAATAACAGAATCTGGAGAAGCTTTACAAAGTGGGTAGGTTCCTAGCTCAACAGAGGAAGGATCCCCAACATAAGGTAGCTTTCCCAGGGGAACTCACTCTACTTAAAGGTTTTTGAGGTACTTACTCAAGTATGGGAGGGAAGATGACTCTACAAACGAAGACGGAGAGGGGATACCCCAGGGAAGGGGGGAACACGTTAAGTTGCCAGTTCCGATCGAAGGAATAGGGGACAAGGTGCTCGACCAACTAATCAGTATTGGGGAGAACTAATCTAGCTATTAGCTAAAGGTAGATTGCTTTCAAGCTACTCGGCTAACTAGGATCGGAGTGGAATTAAGACTCCCCTCTCGGAGTTTCACTGTGAACTGACTTAGCCCTTCACTTCTTTCTTTCCCTCACATGTACCTCACATCAAGGAGAGCATTCTTCAAGACATTTGAGAAGCATCAAGGATTCCTTGTTCTTTGGAAGGGAATCCACTTCTCCTCCTGCCGAAGACTGAAGAGTAAACCTTGCATTCATTCTCTAAGGATTAACAAGGTTAGTAATAGGCTATAGGCTCGACTGCAAGGAGAGAAGGAAGCAGCTTGACTTTCACGACTATCAGGGCACCTACTGAACTAGATGCAACTCAAAAGAAAGCTCCAACTCTATCTAGTGAAGGTTTAGGCTTTCTTTGCCTCGGACAAGCTTTTTCCTTATCTTTTTGTCAAACAAGAAGAGAACCATTTCAGGCCCTAGAGGAACAACGTTGGAGAACAAAAACTGTACAGCAATTCATTTGAGGACAAGACAAAGATTCGGGTTTCGCGCAAAGAAAAGGTTTCGGGGAGACCTTCGCTTAACAGTGGAAGTTATGGAATTGTTGTTTCCTTACTATAGAATACTTATATTAATTCAGCAAAATAGAACCAAGGACTTGTTTCCAGCTCCGAGCAGGGTTCCTTATTTCTGTGAGTAGTGACCCAAAGTGGTTTCACGCTACCTGACAAGCGATCCAAAAAAAGAGACTTGACATGTATCTGATGGCTTTCCGTATTGATTTCATATAGTGATTGACGTCGACGGGACAGGATCGGCTTCCAAGGATGCTTTACGCTATATGATCCTTTAAATGAATAGTTTGATGGGCTTTGCCACCTGTTTGCTATTCTTGTGCCAGCGGAGAATGCTTCCTTTTTTTGCCAAAGATTCCCGATTTTGACTTTGGACACAAGAGGTTTATCCAGCTCGATCTCCACACATAACCGAGCAAGCTAAAGCTACCTCGAGCTGCAAGAGCCGTATTCGTATCAATCTTCAGAGGTTTCCCCAAGAAAGCCCCCCAATCTGAATAGGAGATCCTCATCAAAATACTCTATGGGGAGTTCCGGTAGACGGACCCAAACGGGAATCTTAGAGATAGTATCCATAGAAGGTCGGAATTCCGGTGACCAACATCTCACCGTGAGATAGTGATCAGCTATCATCCAGGGCCCTTCCGTGAGGACCCTTTCCCTATCCTCCAATTGGTCGAATTGAAAGAGAAAACTTTCATACCCAAGGTCAATAACCTCATACTCGCCTCTAGCTTTCCATAGTTTATCCACACGCGAACAGAGGAAGTGGTAACCAATAGATTTTCCCATAGGTTTAACAATCACGGCCGAGCGCCATGGTTGGCGTAGTCTATTTAGATCATCTTTACCTAACGTAATGGAGGGGAATCTGGTAAAACAAAAACCCGATTTTCAATAGGCTACAGGAGAAAGAAAGCCTAAGGCTATCTCTCAATAGAATAAATTGGCTAGTCAGGACGGGCTTAGGCAGCTGGAAGACCAGGAAAGGTAGGACGCTTTGGAACTATAACAAAGGGGATTCCTCGGGTATTGCTTGAGGACGGCCCGCATACCATTCCTAAGGAATGGAGTGAAGGGGAGGCGCCACACCTTAGTGACAGAGATGCGAAGGTATGAGTACTCTTTGGACAAGAAACAAAGGGCGACACTTGAAATGGAGCTGCCAGCCCGTAGTAACCTTGTCGGGAGTAGGAATCACTCCTTACCCCAAGGAAAAACCCGAACCCACCCCTTAGCAATAGCTCCAGCAGAAAGGATACGTGGGGAAGTCTATACTTAGAGGAAATGCATCTCAAGTACATCAATTAGCCCTCTCTTTTGGGAATAAACAGACTAAAGTACCCAAAGTGGCTTTGGTATTTCAGTGTACTTGACAGCTTCTATTGCCGAAAAGGGGCACCTCTGGGGAGTACTTGATCCAAATTTATTTCACACTGGATAAGGCCAACTGAGATTCTCCCCTTCCGCCGCTCTTGAGCACATCGCTTCTACGGTCCACGGCTAAAGGAAGAATCGAGAGCTGGTGCCCAGTTCCTCGGAGCTCTTCTGAACGTGCCATAACCTGTTCGCTATCAGCTGTCTGAGCAACGCGTTGAGCATGAGGGAGAGCACTCGCTTTAGATCACCTCTTTCTTTGTCCCTAGAAAGGAGATCCCAATTGGCAGAGTATGTCTTCCATATCCAATCGTTAGAGATCAAGCAGATCTGGGCCTTGTGTCAGCCTCGCTTCACAATGAAGGTAGGAGCACAGCCTATTTTGGATCCTCTAGTCACATAGGAGCAAGCAGCAGGAGCTTATTATCTCATTGACTTATAACCCCCATCAGCATCAGAGCTAGCAGCTCGAGCATCTTCTCGCATCTGAGCAAGTATCCGTTTCAGTTTTAGTTGCATTTGAACCCTAAAAGGCTTCGGCTAAGGCACATGCATTTGACCGAGTTTACCAAGCAGCGTCAGAGGCAGCAGGCGCAGATCCCTTTCTGTCTTTCCTCTTACCTTTGAAGTAGACTTTGAACCCGAGTCATTCCTCTTTCCTGCTCTTGCTTGGGGATGTAGACCCTTTACTTACAGGCTTGATCTGATCGATCTATCTAATTGGTTATTGGAATGCGGTTGAAAGATCGGAGGAGTGAAAAGAAAAGGAAGATACGAAATCAATTTAGGAAGGCAGTCACTCGACAAGAGGAAGATAGGGAAGGAATCCTAATTTCTATCCTATTAGGAATGGAAAATTCCCTACTAAGCCTATCTAACTGAGAAGAACTAGAAGACGACATTAAGAAAGGAAAAGAGAAGATAAAGAAGGCTTACAAGACGAGCTGGTATGAGCACAAAGAGTACAAGCACGAAGAAGAATGCTCAGTCTCAGCAGCAAGGCGAAGGCTTAAATAGGTCCCTGCAGAAGCCACACGGCCTCCTCGAGTACGCCAAAAGGGGGGGCGGAAATGATTTTGAATTCTTTCAAAAAGAGGAAGGTTACTCTTACTACTTTCGTAAAGGAATCGAAAAAAAAAGGATCTCAGCTAATACTAATGGAGGTGTCCGGGGAGCAGGAAAGTAGATAGGGAGAGAGGAAATAATAGAGACTCTAAAGTACAAGCAAGGAAAGCGGGTTTGGCTCAAGTGAGTAACGAACGGAAAACGAGGATAGTAAGATAAGATCTTCCTTGACTTGAGTCTCGATCCCCGCCGGTCTTATCTTATGCCCAATCAAATATCCCTCTGTCTCGGTCACCCCTCCATCACTCCACTTTGTCAAAAAGTATCCACCGACCACTACGAGGAAGCAAGAACTGGAGTGGAGACTGCAAGCAAAGCTGGACATTCATTTCCGGGAAGGGGTGTGAAAGTCCCGCTCTTTCAAGCGGGAGGGTATCGGCTCAAAAGGAAGGGGCCCAAGAAAAAGAGGAGTTCGAAACTTCAAATTCAGTAGCCGTTGAAGAAAGATTGAATTGAAAGAAATCAAACTTCTTTTTTCTCGAATAATAAGGAAGTTATTGTCAATAGCGAGGAGGCAATAGGAACTAGAAATGTAGTGAACAGAAAATGAAAGAATCCGTTTGTTGTTCTTGTCCCAGCCCCGACAGTAGAGTTAGAGACGGGGACGAAACAGAAGGACCAGTCATCGCCTGAATGAAAAGGCAGGTCGAGTCACCCATCCCTCAATTGTGTCATTCTTCGATGTCTTATCCGAACGGGAGCAGCGAAGCATAGAATGTATTAGATCCAAGCAACAGTAGCAGAGCCCTGCAGAGAGGCAAATCCAGAAGTTGATTTTCTATCACAAGCATCTCCGGCGAAATCAGCATCACAGTACCCCACCAGCGGAAAGGAGTTTTCTCGGAGACAAGACCAAAGGCATCTGTTTTTGCTCATCCTAGTCCACCCGCTTCTCCCAAGGCAAGGCTCCTGTTGGCAATAATAGCGGATTCTCTTTGCAGCCGATGAGGGATTTTGCATAGAACGGGGAACCGGACCCGCGGCAGGTAAATAGTTGGGCTAGAGATAGTAAGATAAATGATACTACCTACTAGCTGACGATAAAGAGTTGGATCAACCTCTTCCTGGATTCCGGAGTAGGTTTGAGTTCAACTTCCATAGGAATGGAGATTGTCTTCTCATCTGCGATTTTTAGCTAAGAGAGTGGATCTCTAGCGTACCTAGCCCGAAAGATAGTTAGCAAATGGATTGCCTTGCAGAACCGAAGGACCAAGAAAGAACTGTATCAGGCCCATATCAGACATTTCAAATTGTTGAGCTAGCTTGGTCTTATAGTCACTTGTGAGCTGTTCACTAGAGCTGGTTATGAGGAGGGCATCCACATAAAGTGGGAGGAAAATGGAATCGTCTTTGTCCCTTTTAACAACAAGGGCATTATCACTTACACATTTTGGAAAGCCGACTCAAAGAAGGAAAGAGCGCAGTCTCCGCTCACTGACTTCAGGACAGCAGCTCCGTAACTGACTTTGACTTAAAAGCACATCTGGCCACTTTCCGTTTCCGATCGCGGAGTCGAAGCTGACAGGCGACGATTGGGAATGGTTTTTCACCTAAAGTTGGTCCCAAAAAAGAAGCATTTCCTGAGTACTTTTATGGTAGAGTACTCCCCCTGATTTTAGCAAGAATGACTGAAAGCTCTTTGCATCCCGATGAAGTCAACAGTACTCTCTTTGATCCCCGCCTCTGAGAAAGGTTAATCAACTCGATCAAGCACGGCGGACGATCTGCTTGGTGCAACTACTTTATGATGAATAAGTCCACCACATCCTCAAACGTTCGGATTGCATGAATGGGGAGAGATAAGAACCATCGTGCGGCGCCTCCTTCCTTGTTATACAGTTCGTGCCCCATTTAGATGTGTCACTGTTATGAAGAGAGTTACTAGTGACACCTTCACTCCGATTACCAAGTTCAATGATCATCTGCCAGGAATACTAGAGGTGTGTTCCGAGGTAGAAAGACATTTTGGAACACTCGTATCTAATTCTGTTTGTCCGTAATATGCCTGTTTATCAGGGCATGTCATGGGCTCCCACCTGGAAGTCATTACCGAATCCGTCTATTGACCCTAAAACAGGTAAGAAACACTATTCCTGTTTTATGTCATTATGGATGGAATTGACGGCCTTCTACAGGCACTATCGTGCCGAGTATGGACTGTCGTCAATAATGACACCCTCATCGATCCTGTGGGACCAAAGGGTCATTTTTCCGTTTGACCACTTGAGTCGTGAGCAGGCTGATGAGATGGACGGGGCGTTCGAAGATCTAAATGGGCAATTGCTCCAAGATCTAGAACCTCTGTGTCCTGGTGCTATCCTCAGCCGGGTGGCCTCGGTAGCCGCGGGAGCGGGCAAGAGACGGCTGTTCATCATAGGCAACTACGTGAAGCAGCGATTGTTGCGCCCTTATCATGACTGGTCGATGAGTATATTGCGTCGGCTCGTCAATGATGGGACCTATGATCAGACGAAACCCCTCAGATGGGTAACAGGCTTCAAGAATGTATATAGTTTTGACTTGAAGTCTGCCACGGATGGGTGGCCTAGGATGGTCATCTATTCAATCCTATCTGAGTTGTTTGGTCATCAGGTGCTAAAGGCAAGAACAGTTCCAGGTGGTCCAGTGGATTAAGCCATTGATCATGGGTCAACGACGGCCAGTGGATCGATTTAGGGGAAGTCAAGTAGGTTCCTCGAAGCCCGCCACTAAAGGGGTCAAGCCTTCAAGCCAAGCCCGTGTAAGAAGCTATTCTTCTCTCTCCCGCCTGGGCCTATCCTAGTAGGGTCCCCTTTTGTGGAATAACTATAAGTTCTTTGGGGCACCTAATAGTCAGTCTTTCTATGTGTCCAAGACTAGCCCCCTCCCCGAGGGAAATGAAAGAAATAGGCATGTACCGAAAGTAGGGGGAAGTCCCCGGTGATCCCTATCCTTTTTGGGAGCTCCAAAAGTGATCTTGCTTCCCTCCGGAGCTCGCTTGTGGGTGGGAATAAGCAGGATCCCCTAACTGTGCTCCTATCTCAATAAGTGAGTTTGCTTCCCCTGCCCGGCATTCCAAAGTCATGGGAGGACACCGCCCCGGCAGATCGGGAAAAAGGGGGTCACTCTGCAACCAAAGATGAAACCCCTCGGCTTTCTTCTATATTAATGGAAAAGTCTCTGGTCTTCCCTCTCCTGTCTTTGAGGAATTCCACGTGCAAGAGGGTCTACTCTCATTGAGGTACCCCCGTTCACTCCGAGGCCATTCAACGGCCATTCCACGAGGTAAGCCCGCTAACCCCGAAAGTCATTGTCTCCTGGTTCGTTCTTCCCTACCAATCTAAGTAAATAAGGGTTCTCGAACCCCGCCATTGAGGTAAGCGCGGATATCCCGATCTGGCTTTTCGGGCTAACCATTCAAAGATGAAAGATTTCCCTCGGGTAATTAATGGCAGGACAATGCCCTGTGCTTTCCTGTATGTGAGGAATTCCCCCCGGGGGAGTTATTATGTTTATGGAAATAAGAGGGATACCTTCAGTGCACGAACTGCCTTTTTATTTATTTGGGGCACCTAATCTTCCGTATTTGTATTTAATTAGTACAAGGATTGCTCTCTTCCTTCGGGAACTTTCCAAGAAGGGACCTCTCAAGAGAAGGAGTAGCCGCACATTTCCTTCAAAAAATAGAAGTTCTTTTGGGCCCCTAAGAGGCCGTATTAGTCTATGTCGAATAAGAGCTCTCCCCCTTACTCTATAAAGGGCGAGGTAAATAGGACTTGCCAGAGTAGGAGCTCCACAATTGATTGTGTACAACAAAAGGTTGGTATTGAATATGTGTTTTGTTTATTGTTCAGAGTATCAACCTATCTTAGCCCCCAACCAATTTCTTACATAACCGATTCTTTCCCTGAATAGGTTGCTAGTGTTCGGTCCTGATCCAAGATGAGGAACCAAACCAAGTCTTGAAAGTCTTCCTCAAGTGAGTACTGGTCCACCTATCCAGTATGTGAGGAAGTTTCTCCCATGGAGCTAGCTTTTGTATGTTACTAAGCCGGATCGCCCATACTAGGTTCTTTTTCCACGCTATGTGACTAGCCGACGATGATGGGACTAGTAGACGCAGCAGACTGAACTTGTCTCATGAAATGGTTCTTCTCGACAATCCATTTATTGTAGGTTAGATTCAGCCCTATTAAGTAAAGGCAGACTGACGCTCTTGCGTCTGCATGATCTGACTTCTATGACTTGTAGTATAAAATCAAAAAAGACTAAAGCCAAGTCCTTTTTTCCTTCTATCGTGCCTATCTATGCGGCTCCCGATAGAAGCAATATTTGATTACAGGAAAGCCAACTAGTAGACGTTACGCTCCTCAACCTATCGGTTGAGTCACTTCGATGCACTCTCCTTCAGGTAGGATTCTTTTATAAACATTGAGGAGGTAAGAGCCCTATCAACCATACATTTCGTATACTACTGAAAACTATAAGCTTAAAGTCCTTACTCAACTACAAGTACAGTAAGGAAGGAAAGGGCTACATCCTCTTTCTTATAATGCATTCCTTATTTATTGCTCTATCCATAGAGAGAAGACAAAGATGCAATTCAAGGTCTTATGCTTAGAGTGATTCAAGAAGATAACTAGAGGAACCTCAAAGGCCTATCCGAGAGGCAAGGAATGTAGCTACTTACTATAAAGGCAGGGTCCGAAGGACTTTTTCCTTCTTTCAATTCTATATCTCTAGATGGAAGTCCTGAGTGAGTCCAGTCCGGATAGTAGGCAGCCTTTTGCCTTTTGGATTCCCTCCCTCATCTAGTGATGATTGTCATAGATAGGTCTCATCCCTCTGACAGTCCTGGTCCTGCCTTCAATTCTTTCTTCTATTGATTGATAGCGAGGAATGAAAGAAATGGATATGGATATCGTTCCTCTGTGCTCTTTCTTGCTACTTGCCTGTAGGGTTAGCACAAGCTAGGTTTTCCATCCGAACCCTTAACTTACTGTGAGTGGAATAAGGCCAGTGAAAGCGGAAGGTTAGTTCCTCTCTGCTCTTAGCCCGGCAGGTCCCCCTGGACGTTCCCACCTAGCTAATTGAATGTATTTCCCCTTCCTTGCCTAAGCCTAACTGGAAGTGTAAGAAGGTAGCTCTAAGGTTCAGATTCTCTAGTAGTCCTCCTGAAAGCTCATAAGGCAGGCTGCTCCTTTCCTATTGCTGTTCCTCTTGAGTAGTAGGACTAGCATTCATTGCCTTCCTTCTCTAACTCTGACTTTAATAAGGCATTCTGCTTCCCCTGCCCTCGATTCCAAAGGAATGGTCTAAGGGCTTCCCTCTTCCAAGTCCCCCTCGGGGGGTTTCGAATATGAGCTCGCTCTTTATATGCATTCTAAAGGCAGGAAGAGAGGTTGCCACGAGAAGCTCCGATTGAACGAGAGATTGAGGAAGGGGATCGAAAGGCTTTATCTCCAAAGTGCCGGCTCCGATTGGCTCAATTGCTTTGATTCGATTGGTAAGACTTATATGACTCACTCGCTTAGACTGGATTGCTGGCTTAGAATCAATCTCCATATTGACCAATAGCTGGCTTGGTTCCGCTTTCTTAAGCATCCATTAGTGTTGGGGGTTTAATAGATGGATTCACTTACTGCTGCTGGGATTGCCTTCCGAAGGAGAGAGTTAGGTGTCGACCGGCTTTATTCGATTGCTTGATTGCTGGGATTGACAGCTTGAATTGAGGGGCTGGTTACGGTTAAAGACTTCCAGCTGAGAAAGATACAGATAGCATATATAGATTTATAGGTCGAGGGGGCGGCAGAGATCAATTGAGAGGAAGGCAGATTGGGATAGAGGGAGAAGGAGACAGCTACCAGTTTTAGGGATCGAGCCCAGGGAAACAGACAGGGACTTAGATGGGAAGTTCAATGTCTGGGGCAATACACTATCATTTGTTTTCACTTACAATGTTGCCGATATAACCGGACAGCAGACAGGCGATAGAAGCCAGTAACAGATTCCCAGTGAAGGATACAGGGACGTAATACCTACTGAGAAAGGCAGGAAAGAGAGATTTTATATACCCGCTCTTCTTCCTTGTGCGCGACATTGCGTGAGGGCCTTTGACGCGCCACAGCAGCTCCTCCTTCCCCTTCGCCCGGCCCGGTGAGCAATCACTTACCTTACCGAAGCTACAAACGAACAAGAGGAGGCCAAATACGAAGGTGCAATGGCTACAACGGGGAAGGAGTGCTTCCTCCCAGCAAACACTGTTCCCTCCAAAGGCTTTCTCAGCCGACGATGGAAGCAAAAGATGACTCGACCAAAGCCGTTCCCAAAGTTATTAGGGAGAAGTTCCCTTAACTGAATGAAAGTCACAGCTCAGTCGAACTTCCTAATCCAATCCACATGAACCTTAACAACTTAACCACTAATGATTGAAAAATTGCTAAACCAAGACTCCTTAGCGAACAAGAATTTCCTTATTTGATGCAAGATTCTATACACGTACCAGTTACGCGAACCAGCTCCATCATCCACATCTCATATGCCATTGGCGGGGGTCCCATTCGTCATGTGCCCTTTTACGGGATCCCATTCCCAGTAAGTAGACTTGAACCCATACCCTTGATTCCCGCCTTGAGCCTCAGCCCGAAGGACCAATGCTGTTTGGTCTGGATAAGCAGTCGGGACAGTTGTCACAGAAGGTAGCTCTATAACCCTATCTTCCAGCCATTTCTTAAAAATGACCCTAACGTTCTTTTCTGTGCATGGAAACTTTGGCGGTGGTAGCCATTTTTGGGTTTTGATCCATTAGAGTCGCAAGGAGTTTGCTGCTCGTTGGTAGTGGAATGCTGACTAACCGGCTCCGGCCCTCTATGATGAGCTCAAGCTTTCCGAGTGGACGAGGACCGATCTTCTCTTTCTTTAGTCCTGCTCGTCTTATGGCATTAGCCTTTGCGGATTAAGGAATCCGCGGGGCAGCTGTCTCAGCACACGTCAATCCTTATGTCCCCAGCGAGCAGGTCAAGGCACTCTATGTTGCTACTTGCCCTTATCTTCCAGTCTGCCAAGCAAGCTTGTTTATTCTATGTTATTGAGAAATCGGTATTTCCCCCAAACCGCTAGCTTTCATACGCCTCAAAACTTCTAACGTTGTTCTGTCTCCAAACGGAGAGCTCGACCCCTTGCGGGTGAATTTCCCGATTCCTAGCTTTCGCACCAGATGATTGCCACTACCACGTTCTCAGCAAATTCCTTTCAATGCGAATATAGGCCTTGCATCTGCGCAATCAGGAATCGGTCTCTCGCAACTCTCGTAAGAGGTATCGGTCGCATCTCGAATCTCTCTATCGATCTTCCTGCCATCGGTCTTCTGGTATCGCTTCTGTAACGCTACCTGCCCGCGATATCTCTCTTCTGTTTAGCGAATATCTGTTCAATTAGTCCTTAAGCTAATCATTCCTGCCCCTGCCTGGTAAACGGTCCTCAATCTATCTCCTCTTTCTGTCTTCGGTCTACGGTCCAATCAGTCCTGGATCTCCTGCCCTTTAGAATAGAAGTCTTTTGATGCGCGAGGAACTGTCTGAAAGTGAAAGGCATCATTGGTAGGCGGCCAAGCGAACATTCCTGTGTGATTGGGGATAGGTAGGCGCAGTTAATCGGCAATCGGGCAATTCGTTAAACGATATCTGTCTGTAAATAAATCTATCTCTTTTTCGTTATGAGTAGTATTGTTTATCAGAAAGGGACTGAAAGACTATATCTGGGCTAGCTCGACTCCACCCCTACCAAGGCCCGAGCCCTTGGGGTGGAGGTGAGCGTTAATAGAGCTTATAACTATGAAATAAAGAGGAGTAATAATAAGAAGTATACAACAAGAAATAAGCAGAAATAGGCGCATATAGGTCAAAATAAGAATGAAATAGATAAGAAAACAATAAGTAAGTATAAGCTAAAATACTATAGATAAGGAAATAGGTATACGGCAAGCATATCGGTAAGCCAAGCAAGAAAACGGTTGGCAGTTAACGGATATGGGCTTCGGTAAGCACTCCTGGTAGGCGTCAATCCAATCAGTGCGATAGGTGCTGAGGTTAAGCAAGAATAAAGGATGAGCCTTTCAAGCAACTAAGGCTAGCAATTGGTCTACGAATACAGTCTTTAAAAAAATCTCTTGCCCTTAAGCACATCTCCTGCCCTTAATGATAGTACTTGTGTAATAGGCGCATATAGGGATTGAAGTTTCGGGGTGAGGGGGGAACATACGATGCGTATAACGTGCTCATACTGACAGGTTAGGAGCTTCCCCCTGAAATAGCTAGGCTAGTCCCTTAATTTAGTATAGTAGCGTGGAGTACGGGACAAGAGTATGCCATATAGTAAATAACAACATTTTTAAGTAAAGCGTTCCTGTCTACGGCAATCCCTTAATCGATTTCTTTGTGAAATATCTTCCCCTGCGTCCCTTCAAGTGGCAGGCCGGGGGCTTCGGTTGATAGGTGCATACACATGGTGGCATCAGTCTTCGGTCAACTGTCCTTGTTTTGTTAGCGAATCGATCTGATCTGCCCTTTCCGCTCTTTTGATAACGGTCTTCGGTCTCGATAAGTGCTTTGGTCGATAGGTACGAGTGGCAGGCGCGAATCCCTTGTTTGGTCTGTCGGAAAGGTATCGGTTCTGTCGGGCAAAGGGTCTTCCCTGGAATTGTAAATATGTTCTTTTGCCCGGCCGGCAGTTGCTTGCTTTTCTTAAGCCAATTGCATTCCGGTCTGAGGGAGAGTCTAGCAAGGGCTCTAATTGATCTGCCCGCTCAAGTGTGGAAAAGCTTCTCAATCGCCGCCTATATCGCTTGGGCTCTTTAGGCTTACTTTACTTGGGCCAGGCTAAAGATGTGCTTTCAAAGGGCTTTCTTTAATTAGTTCTCTTCCCCCGCCTAGTTCGGTGCTATCACTATCAGTAGTAAACACGAATTCCTTTATTCCATTTAGTTCTCCTCCCTTGCCTTTGTTAGTTCTTCTATTTCCTCTCATTGGCTAGCGGGGTACGAGTCTTTTCTCTTTCATAGATAGAGATCTTCCCGCTCTTCTTTCCTTGGTACTTTCATTTCAGCAAGTACTTTCCTAAGTCAGTGCCAGAGTGAATGAGTGAATCTTGATCTGTATTCCTGATCTACGACCACCCTTTCCACTTACTTCTGTTATAATAGAGACTTCGGTTGAGCTGATAAGGGCTGGTTAGCGAAGTCAATCCTTTGCTTGGTGCCTAGGAGGTCGGAGATCAGAGCGCACTCACATCCCTTGCAGTCACTGATCTTCGACCACCCTACGTTTGCTTCTTCTTGCTTAGAGCTGAAAACCTTCTCAATGGCAATGTGAATTAGTCAAAAACTTTAGTTGAGGGGGTCGACTAGTTCTTTTCTTTTTTCGTGATTTTTTTAGAAGTGAGGAAAAGTCCTTTCTTCTCGGACTACGCTCTCCTAGGCGATGATCTCGTTCGTTCTAGGAAATGAGAGGTCTAGCTAGGAGTACCCAAGAGGGGGTCGCTGAGTTAGGAGTCAAGATATCCATAGCCAAATCATGGATATCCGACTCTGGAGTTTGCGAAGAAGGAGAGTTTGAAAATTCGTCAGGTCTGCTCGCCGCTTGGATGCCACTGCTTAAGACTTTGGGATGTCACTCTTTACAGACCTCTCTTCGGTGGAGAGGGTCCTGGTAGATCCCCTGGTTAGTTCCCGTGACATGTGCGTCAATTTCATTCCAGTCCAGTCGATTCTGATCATTCATGTCGTAGATAATGTCCCTGAGCTGAGGGTGAAGCAAGAGTGACGATCGTGTCCAGGATATCGATGGAGCGGGCAGAACTTAGAGTAATCCAACCCTGGAGCTTTCCCACAAAGGCTTGGCTTTCTCCCTAGGTAAGAACGGATCCTTATGTGCAAGCAATACAGAGAATCTTGTGGGGATTGAATGAGGGCTAAGTAGCGCCTTTTGGTCCCCAGGGTCTCTGCCCTCTGATTCGGTAGAGGAACTGCCCTGTAATCTGGTGGCGCCTGTGTGGCTTCGGCTTGCTGAACGTTGTTCTGATTCTGTTGAGGGGCTGGTCTGGTGGTCTTGCTGCAGCTTGTGGCCTTGCCTGCTGAGTTGCCTGTTGAGGTCTACCTAAAAATCCCCCTGGGCCGGGAGATTGAAATGCAACCAAACACCTGGAGCCTGAATAAGAGGCTAATCAGGGTGAATCCGATGGGGCAGAGGACTCATCCGAAGGTGAAGCAGACTCAGAAGGGGGGAAAGAGAAGAGGACGAAAACGAAGTCGCAGAGAGGACGCGCCTGTGGATTCAGACTCCGAGGGGGGGGAGGAGGGGATACATTATGCAAGCTAACACTTCCTTAAGGAAAGACATAACCTTACGGTAGCTACGTAGCTGTGCTTTCTCTCTCCCTTTCATAGCTGTAGTAGAGGCAGTTCAGTAGCAGCCGTGGTAGGGCATTGCTGTTCTCTTTCAGGTAGGGCCACAATACAAAAGAGTAGCAGTTCTCAGGTAGGGCTGTAGTAGTGGCTACATTAAGAGTTTCCAGTAGCAGTTGTTTGAAGGTCGGTAGCGGGGAGTGAAGTAGGTCATCACTATCAGTAGTCACGCAAAAAGTAGCAAGGCCCCTTGGCGAAGGGTCTTCCAAGCCCTGAGATCGCTGAGTGCCGCGCGCTTCATTAATAACAGTTATACACTGACTAGAGCAGCGAGGAGCTACAAAAGAGCTCACTTTCTCCTCTAAGGTTTTTAGTAGCATCTTACTCAAGAAGGTTTGTCAGGAAGAGCTAACCCAAAAGAGAAAGAGCAACAAAAGAGGTGAAATAGGGAAAAGCAGCAGTTTTTGATCCGCCAGCGAGTAAGCCGGGTCATCTTTAGAGGGAATAGGGGAGGCATTTCAGTAGGACAACACAAAGCAGTGCAGTAGGGAATAGGGCAATAGCTACAAGAAGAAAGAGGTCGAAAAGAGTACACCTGAAGCAAGAGCTAACTAAGCCAAGAGGAGCACCTCAATAAAGAAGAGCTAACCATCTAACTTAAGAGTTGCATAGAAGGATAGGGCGGATCTCAAGATAGAGCGAATTTTCTTAGAGGCCTCTAAACGATCAACTACGGGGCGTTTTCTTTCCTGTTTTGATATGGCCAGCTCGACAATCCCAGAACCGCACAAACAAATAGTAGCAACCAAAGCTAGGAGTAGTTCCTCAAGAGAAGGTGCTTGACTTCTGAACTTCTAAGCGTTGAGCTCCACTACAAAGGAGAAAGTTCCTTTAGTTTAGTTAGGAAATAGGTTCAACGTGGGATTATAGGTAGGTGCCTTCGTAGTTGGCTTACTGTTAGGTTAGGTAGATGCCTTAGTGGGATTGTCGATAAGCAACACCTAGCAAAGACTAGCTTCTAAGGCTCTCTTTGAGCTTGTTGCTCCCCTTTATTTGAATACCCCCCTCGTTCTTTCGTCTACTCTGATTGATAGACGGAACCTTACCCCACAACAAGCCTCCCAAACTATGAGACCGCTGCGAAAAAAATCCTTTATGACGAGCTATTCGAACTATGCTCATCCAAGACAAGCCTGCTCAGCCAATTCTTTCTCCTTTTTCGAGGAAGCATGGTCAAGTGCCAAAGACTTTGACTGACTTTCAGGATGGAATTCAAGCAAGAAGACGGGCGTTAGCCTCAGTATAAGAAGCTATCTTTACCGGCCCTGCCCAACTGGTATTTTCCTTATGACTCCGACTGTGGTTTACCTGAGATTAGACCGATTCTCCTCCTGCTGCTCAACCAGCCCTTGTTGTATTGCTGACCTGACTTTGACCGTTTTCTGATCGCTGGTCAATGAAAACCCTTAAATCCTTAGCCCTATCCTTTGCTGGCTGGTTGCCCCACAGGGACTACTCCTTGCTCTTTGCTTTATTGTTGGATGGGGAATAATAAGGTTAGACTGTCTCTGGGCAGCGAAACCTACGATTGAGGGTCTTTAAGTTTGGGAGCATACAAGATGAAAAGAGAGTCGTTTTGTAATCAACAAAAATCGGTGTTAAAACAGTCGCTTTTTCAGACCAAAAAGAAGCGCTTTAATGCGTGGACCGTAAGCCCCTATTCCTAATAAGTTGCGGAGTTCAGTCCCTTCCAATATGAGTGTCAGACTTGCATCACATTACCTCCTGTGCTAAAAAAAAAGCAGCTAACTGAGAATCCGCTTTTCCTGGACCCGGCAAAGCACCAACCAGTTTCGGCTCCAGCAGTCCGAGCACAGTCAGTGGGACAAAGAGTGGAAGTCGAAGCAAAAGTATACCGCATAGAAGGGCTCTCATGAAAATGATAGAGTCGTGGAATCCTGTCCCAAAGAGAAGTACTAGTTCTCCCACAAAGAGGTCGTGACCAGCAAATAAGTGAGCCGAGGCAGAAGAAGTCACCTTGAGTTGAGAATTCCCTTAGGGCGCTTTAAGGTGTCTGAGCAGCTGTAGCATCTCTAGCAGCTCGGCTTGCAGCTCTTCCTTTAGCAGCCAGACTAGTGGCACTTGTTGCATCCGAAGGTGCCTTAAGCGAAGTGACCCTTAGGAAAGGGGCACGAGCGTCACGGGTCTGTTGTTAGCAGTTCGAGCAGTTAGTCTTGTGTTAGGGGGCCTTCTAGACAAGTAGCTAAAAGTCGTAAATAAATCCTTTCCTTTGGTTGGGAAGTCAGGTTTATGTTGACGTGCCTTTGGACTTTCAGACAAGACTCAAAGCGTCGTTGCCAAAAACAACCTTCCTCCACCGTTGAGGAAGATCGGAACAGGCTAAACAGGAGCATTGGAGAGGGCTCAACCAACATTAATATCTAATGGATCAACTCGTGCTTATGCGGGTATCAAGCCTCTCTTCTTTAAGCTAGGAAATAAAATCCCTATGCTTGGGTCAGTGATCACTATGCCTTCTTCCGCTTTGGTCATTCAACTAATCTCGTCTGGTTGGGCAAGTAATCGAGAACTCAGGAAGAGCCTTTTGATTCTGTGGAAACTACTCTGCCCTCGTCCATCGCCCCTGTAAGCCAGCCTGCTCTCGTTCGGTCTCTAGTAATTAGCTCCTCTCGTCACAGGTCACTGCTATCACTTCCGGCGTATAAATAGCCTTGATTGCTTTAAACATAAACAATTTTTTTTGACTCTATTGCATAGCCTTTTGTTTTCCCTGTCTTGTGAGGCTCGTCTGAGTCAGCGGGTCTGGTCTTAGGTCCGCTAGTCTCTCTGTCCTTCCACTTCGAAACTATCCCCTCGAAGTCGTCCCTGTTCGCTAGCAATCAATCCCAACTCCCATTAGCCACCGTCTATACTGTTATAGTGTGCTTCATAAAATGCCGCCCTATGCCCATCTGATAGTTAGTTGGCTAGTGAGACATGCCCTCTTTCTTTCCGCTTTTTCTGTTAGCCAGTTCCAGTAGCGAGCAGTTCGTGATTGGCTTTCGGGTTGGCTAGTTTCGGGATTGATCAATTCACCATTCCGAGCATTGGGCGGAGCTAGAGCAAGAGCCTGTTCCAGAGCCGGGTTATAGTTTCGAAGGCCTTTGTTATATGTATCTTTTTTTTCGTTAAGCGGTTTCGGCTTAAGGGAAGGTTTCTTGACTACTTTGATAAAGCTTTCCTTTTCGGGTAGCGGGTAGGCTACAGTCAATCAATTCTATCTGTCGGGTAGCGAGTAGGTAAGGGCCGGAAGCAGATACAAGATCAGCCCTATTAGAGAAGGGGACAGGCGGTATGGATAGGAACACAACTTGCCTAATTGGGGAACAACCCCTTGCAAAATGAAATTTCTTGTATGTGGACAAAACTATCGGAAAAAGGTAAGGGAAAGAGAAAGCAAACCGTTGTTTGTAGGGCGTAATTTGATAGGCAGCTCGTATAGAGCCTACGTCTCCTTTGGTTGCCTTGAAGTTGCTGGGGAACAGGGTCTTCAATGGGCTTGAATCCTTCCCTTTTTCTATAAAACCTAATCTTACTTTTTACCAAATATCTAACCAGTTATAATAAGCTGACCTTCCCTATTCTGTCCTTTTACCTATAAAGCTCTACTTGATTTGCTATCGACTGAAGTCACTCGCCAGTGCTATCTCTTCCTGCTAAAGCTTTCCCAGCCAATCAACTAGATCTAATATCCTGCCCTTTTGGTATTAGTCGTAGTAGTGTCGGCATAGGACAAGACGATTCCTAGCCTTTCGGTTGAATCGATAGTTCCACCACCCGGCATAAAGGAATAGATTTGATTCCAGGTTGGACGGCAAAAACATCAATCAATAAAGTGGGATTCCCCTCAATTTAAAGCCCTTCATCTCTCAATCCGAGGAGGGCAAAGGCTGGACATGTGTTCTATCTCCTCCTCTTTCTTTGACAGGTTATTCATCGATATCTGGGTAAGCCCAGGCAGTCAAAGTGTAGAAGCACTCTTCTCTATCTGTTGAAATCCCTCTTGATCGACCTCAGGTAGGGGATGAAGGAGTATAGGTCTGCCGCTGCTTGACCGTAGATCATACTCCCTTCTTGAATCTCCGGCGAGGCGACCAAGATCATTTGAAAAAGAAGAGGGGCGAAGCGATAGTATTTCATGCCTTGATAAGGAATTCTCCAGTTGTGTGGAAAAGCAGTCCTAAAAGCGATTTTTCGAATGAAAGTCCCTCTTTAGAGAACCCTCGAGTAACTCCCGTCCCTCCTTCACTGAAGAACATCTCTTCTTGTTCTTACAGTGGTTAGAAATACCTGGGGGTAGAAATACCTTAGGGAATGTCGGAGAATAGTCTTATTATGTCGGAGAATCGTCTGCTAATAATCGTCTGGATCTATCGTCTGCTAGTCATCCCCTCTTTTATCACCTGTAAAGTGCCTTCTGAGGTCACTAAGGGGCACCACATAGCTCTCCTCTTTAAGCATGGTCCTGATTTCCCCTGTCTCCTCTCACCTCAAGAGAGGAACGCAAGACTGCTAGCTAGTCTTCCCCCGAGTCTATCCTTATGGAGGAGAGCCCGCTCTCTTTCTTACTGTTTTTCTCATGGACACGGGACCTTTCTCGGGTGTGCTGCTTTGCTTAAGTTAGTTAAGGTGTGAAGGTTGCTTCTGCTGCGTGACGTGGTAGAAGCTTTTTGTTTAGTTGATTCGGAAGCGGAGTCAGAGTAAATAAACGACAATCTCGCTTCGAAACCGCTCTGACGTTCTTTTCTTTGCCAAGCGGCTTTAAAAAAGGCCTCGTATAAGGGGTAAAGTGAAGAAGGAGTCGGAGCTAACCATAGTGATATGAATGTCCGATCGACTTCTATATGCAAGTAGAACTTGGGTGCTCCCTTTGCTTGCTGACCCGAAATTGACCAATACGAACTCGGGCTCGGGTTAGTCCCGGCTGTGTTGCTTGATGAAAGAAGCTGATCTGGGTGGTTCAGCTGGACTCGTTGTACCAGTTTATTCCGTATATTGTACCTGTCTCTTCCTTATTCGGATTCGGATGAAGGTGAGTGGCAAAGTCAGTTCGAAAAGCGCAGCAAGCGCTCGTGGCAAGTGACCTTGATAGCCAAGTCACAGAGATCATTGAATTGCTGGAGCGCAGTGTAGTTTTCTTCGCTGGGCTCAAGGTTCGTGGTCAAGACCCGGTACTACGGGTATGAGATGTGGCAGAAAATACCCAGAAATGGGTGTAGAATCAACTCGCAGAAATGCCCGGTCAAAGAAGGGCTTGCTAGAACTCTGAAGAAAGGCTTAAAGCAGAGCTTTCTCACTGACTCAGGAAAGGCTCAATCATCAGAAATGGTTCGAGGAGAGCTTCAATCGAAAAAAAGCCTACTTATTCTACTCGAAAACCCTATTAGGCAGTAGTGGCAAGCACAGCAGAAAGGAGCTTTCCTAGATGTCAGGCGGGGAATCCTCATTGTGTACTACCTAGCCGACTCTCTTAGTGTATCACCGGAGTCTATCTAATGTCTCCTAATGCAGCTACGAAGGGCAATGCTTTGTGGAAACCGGGCACTGAAAGAGAGATTTCAATGGATACTTCAAAAGCACTAACTAAGGAGGAAGCGCCCCAAGCATGGTCTGAAATCATACCATTAGGCTTCCTTCCAGTGGTTGCTCCGCTTCCTTCCTCCTGCAATGAGGCAGATCGCTGAGGAAGCTATTTCCTAACCAGAAAACGAGAAAGGGAACCTAATGTTCCACCCATTGACTGGCAAAAGTCGTGAGAAAACCCCCATTTCTTTAGCAAAGAATGAACAACATTGAGCTAGCACGTCAGACTTGCCTGTCTACTTGAGGGAAGGTGTGAATCCTGTCTTCTTTGAACAGCAATCGCGTAATCATTCTCGCCTGTTATTGTCGGGTTTGGCTAGCCCATTTCCTTTCAGTATAAACTAGAGTTGTTAGTTTGCTAGTTTTCCAAGTATGCTTTTTGATTAGGAAAACCTATGAAAAGTGAACCGGATATCCCCTGCTTCAGAAGTTGGATTTGGAACTACTATACTACAACCTCTGCTACTGACCTACCAAGCGCTAAGCGTACCTACATTAATATACTTTCATTAATATACTTTCAGACATAGCTCCAGATGGTGTTCATTCTAGTTCTTTTTCAACTGATTATGAAACTCATTTCGCAGTATAGGGAGGTGGGTTTAAAGACGGAAAGGAAGAAAAAAGCTCAACGCGCGCCAGAGACTGATGAGGCATAGGATGGATCCGCTTCAACCGGAATCGTTGCCCGACCAACTGTTCATTCTGTCTTTACCTCATTCGCTGGGGAGTTTCGAGCTCTGTCCCTATCTGAAGCACAGGGAGACCCCGTTCCATCGGTTGATACTTAATAAGATAAAGAGGTTCCTAGACAAAGTGCATCCGCCGAAGCAGCAACAAGAGACGAAGCATCGGGTCCTGGATAAGATGCAGTAGAGAACAGCCCCTTACTTATAGAAAAGGAAAGAAGCGCGCAAGCAACTTCGATTCGCTTTCCCCCTTTAGTATGATAGGCAAAGATTGATTTCAAGTATACCGCGATGAGAAAGCAATATAGGCCAGCCGGAAACGGAACAAATGCTGCTGCTGCCGCTTACTATACAAGGTTCGCATGACTTCGCTCTCGTTGTGCATGGACTTCCTAATCGAACTAAGAGGGATCGGGCTGTTGGCTCAGAGAAGGTTTGCTCGGGGAAGGAATAACAACAAGCTTTTAAGGCTGAAGAATAAAGGAATTCTTTTCTTTATCACTAAGCGGTGGGAGGGGAAGCTAAAGTAAGCGACTCAGAAAGGTCAGGTGGTTTTATATCTTAGACTGCGCATGGAGTCCAAGGGGTAAGGCATCGGTTTTTGGAGCGGAACAAGTGCCTTAGATACGAAGTCCAATCAAATAAGTGACAATCGTTCGAATGCGTTATCGGAAATCGTCGCACCAGATCGTAACGCGGCATCGTAGCTTCCTGCCTCGCGCCAGCCCCGGTCTTGTGGTCTTTCCTTTCGGTGATGTCTTCACCTAACGTCTTTATATCTGGCGGCACGAGCATGATCGTTATCTACAAAATTCTTCGCTCCAAAGCGTGCAACATGATCTTTTTTGAAGCAAGGGCCCCTTCTGCCTTTAGGGCTTTCCCAAGGGGTCTAATTCAGTGCTTCTTAGGATATGGCCTTCCTCAGCAAAGAGATCCGCTTCCTAAGATGGCCCTTCCCAGCTCTATGCTTAAGACAAAGCTGCTCTCTAAGGCTTTCCAGCGCCAGACACATACCTAGCTCACACCTTAACTGAAGGAAGGTGCTCCACAAGACTGGCTTCGCCGCCCTCCCGGCTCCCGATTTAAAGTGAAGATGTTTTCCTGTTCAAGTGTGGGAGTTATTAAAGTTTTTATAAAAAGAAATAGTTGAAATGGGAGGAAATGGAAAAGCCGAGATGGAAAAGAGTGAATGAAACTGAAACCTAAAGATAGGGTGTCTGCAATTATTGAAGAGATTAAGCATAGGGAGAGTTGCATAGGGCCACTTAAAGCAGTACTAAGACAGTTATCTTATCTCTGTAAAATGTTCCAGAGCCACCGCTCTGTAATAACGAGGTTTTTAAGCAAGCTGGAATAACTTACTTATATATCACATTAGAGAACAAACCTTTCTCCTTCCGAATGCGGCGAAGCGAGCTAGGTTACCGGGAGAAATCCTCTTCCCTTAGTTTATGCTAATCGATTGAGTAGTCATAGGAGTCGCATTAAAGCCCCTATGGAGGCTTCTTGCTACTGCCCTACCATAAGAGCAATAAGCCAGTCACAGGCAAGCAACCTCTTGAGTCTCTCACTTCCGAATCCGAATGCCCAAAAGACCTACTTGTCGGCCACTGCTGCCTACGATCCAGTGTGCAGGGTGCTCGCTGATCGGAAACCTTTCCCAAGAAAGAGGGGCTTCACTCTTTAGAAAAGACTCCCACTCTTAAACACGGAATAATCAGACGAGTTAAATTCCACGCTGGAAGCCCCAGTTACTGATCCCAACTTGACGGTTCAGACCTGTTCCCTGCTCTACTTCTGCAAAAGATCCTGCGGAAAACCACTAAGCTTTCTCTTCTCCAAGTTGCTCCTATATATGGCTGAGTCTGCTGCTTCAAGCTCGGATATTTATAAGTCTGTTAAGGGACCAGGATTTGCTGGTTCGAGATGAGAAACTTAACCTTGTGGTCCAGTTAGTCTTGAAAAAACGGAAGCAAATGCTTTTGGCAGTTTAGGCGTCTCCGAAAGTGGCTGCGAGATCAAGGCCTGTGAGAGCTTTTGGAATAAACAAATAAGTCAAGAGGAAATAACTGCTGGATGCACTGTTCCGGCGCCTGCTTCGTTCGGTTCTGATACGGATGTGTTTGAAACGGAGGACTTGGCCTGTGGCTCGGGAGAAAGAACCAGATTCTCTGTTTCGGTGGGCGATTCCCCCTTCGTTTGATAGTGCCGGGGACCCCTATTCCCTTGATTCGGTAGATGAAGCACAGGACGCTGTTAGTCGATTCTTTGGATTCAGCCTTGTTAGTTGGTCAGATTGGTCTCGGAAAGCCCTCCTCTCAGTACAGGGAAAGTATATACAAAACCTCCTCTCATGTATGATATTTCTTTTACCTAGTTCCGTCTTCGCTTGGAAAAGCCGAGACTTCAATAGGCTATTCACTCTCCAAGACAACGCAATTGAGTGTGTCTAATCCGAAAAAGTTGCAAGAATCAAAAAAGAAATTCGATTCAAAAATGCAACGATGACAATCATGTGAAATGATGACTACCGTGCAAGCACAAAAATGGATGTGGTGTGTGTCCCCCTTTTCGTTTAGAGCTCCTCGCTTGGCCTGTTATCTTTGCTATTTGCCCCAAACGGAGGAGGGACCGCGGCAGGACGAGCAACCCTCGTTGTGTCCGGGGCGCCCAAAGCAAAGCGCGGTTGGGCTGCGACATCCGCCGATAATGGTTATGGGGTTCCGCAAGGCGGCCGGACTATTCCACCACTAAGAACCTGTCCTGGTCTTCTCGACTCACCACTGCGAGCTTACTTACTTGGAACTTCCAGTCGTCAGTCAAAGCTCCAATTCGAGACCTGTAGTTGCGAAATAGTTTCTTTTTTATGATCAGGTTAGTTAAAAAGTTGGGAATGAGAGATTTGACCATTATGCCGAAGTTAAAAAGCACAGGCGTGCAAGCCATCAGATTAAGGTTTCTCTCCGCTTTTACTTCATAGCATGAAGGGTTATTAAATTCTCCCATGAGGCCATTATATGGTATGGCCGCCAGAGATCACATCACTGTAATGCTCAATAAACTACCCCTATTTGAGCCCCATCGTCGATGGTCATAAAATGGCGATAGAAGCACCAAAAGCAGCGGTAGGATCGATGTATTGATGTCCGCGGATCCCGATATTGCTTCATCCAACCCCATTCACTACCCATGATTACAGGACCCCCTCGGCCAAGGAACCGACCCGAAACGAGCGATTCCTATCCCTGGATGTCTACCACCTCTTACAAATCAAAATGGGCTAGCTAAGGACCCGAATCAAGTGGACCGAGTGCTACCCCTGTCCACCGACCCTGGCTCAAACCTTTGCGTACAGCCTTTCCCAGAGCCTAGCTTGACAGAAGAACACAGAAATGTGTACCTACACGTATATCTATTCCTGCTTGGTTGCTCCTGCAATAAAAAATAAAAGAGAGGGGCCCCCTCTGGGGAATGCTATTTTGAGTTAGAAGTAGTTCTAGATGCAGACGTTCGGTCTTCTTCTTCTTTATCGTCTTCAGGGCGAGCCGACAGCGGCTGAGGTAAGCATGATTGTAGCAATACAAATAGGCGCGGTAGACGAAGGAGCTGTTTTCAACAAATCAATATATGGGTGCCCGGCTGATGAAATAAATCCTCAGAATGCCCTTCGTGCCTAAAAGGTTAGTTCAAGGGCTTTGATAGGGAAATGCACGCACTTGTTCTCGTTTCAGATGCGATCAAAAAGCCTTTTTTTTTCCAAGCGTAGAGACTACATATGAGGAAGATGCGAATAGAGATGCGGAAGTTCCTGTTGGAGTTGGAGGTGCAGGAGCAGTGAACATGACTCTTTCAGTAGCTCTTGCAGAAGGAAGAAATACGGTAAAGAGGAATTCCAGGCGTAGGAGTTCATTCAACTATAATAGGAGGAGCAGGTGCTAAAGGAATAGTCTCTCTCTTGGTTTTGGGGCAGAGGTATGGCTCTTAGCAGGCACTTTTTGCCCTGCTGCTCTAGCTGGAGTTATAGGCTTAATAGCTATTAATCGTTCTTTGCCTGCCCTCTTTCAAGTGTGAGGGATCGGATTGTCAAACGAGAAGTCCAATATAGCAGCAAGAATCATACTTGATCTTTGATTCCCCGTTGCTTCTTTCATGTAGTGTAGTGACTGGGACGAGGGCATCGATCGTACGAAGGGAGGAGAGGCGCTAGCCTAGCCTTTGCCTTGTTCACTGCTTTCTATTGGCCTTTCCCTGCCTACCTACCTACCAACAAGAAAACGGCAGCGCTAACGCGCAACGGTGGTCGTAGATCAGGTAGGGCGCTCATCCGTTGGCTGCTTGTTTGGTCCGGACCTGGCCTTTAACCGCCTCTCTGATTGGAATTGAGGGCAGACGGTACAGAATGGGGGGCTGGTGAGGCACGGTCCGGGGACGGAACTAGCATTCGTAGTCCTTTAGCTTAAAGTTCCAGTAGTATAGTAGTCGACTGTATCTGTTGCAATGCCTATTCAACTTCATTAAGTGCCTGCGGAGGAGACCGCATTCTGTTAGGTGTAGAGGAGCAAGGCAAGCAACCCGAGGTGCCGGAACAGAACTATCAAACGGAGGCCCGGGTGCCTAAGCTGCTGGAAAAGATAAGGTTGGAAGGTAAGCAAGCCAATATCGATTTGCAAATAGAACTACGGATGCTGGGCCACGCCCCTTCATCAACCACTCGAACCAGATCAGCAGAAAAAGAAGTACGCTACATGTAAGACCAAGCCAATCCAGATTCAACAAAGCAAACATAGGATGCTGACGTAGCGGGTGCCGAAGAAGACACTTCTTAGGGGTAGTGGAGTCATGATCTTGCCTCCGTGCGTGCTATCTCTCCCCTTTCTTTTGAGAGGCTTGCTTCCGTCCCACAGTAAGAAAGATAGCTTTTCATGCCCAGGCGTGGCAATCCCATATTCAGTGGAACCGGGGTCAGAGGCGGCTGATGTATCGTACTACTGTTGTGTTGCCTAGATGGCTCAGTAAGACTGGTGAGGCCTGTTTGAGAGCTTAAGGCGGATAGCGGCGAGATGCTTCCGTATAGGATAGGACTACTTTTGACTAGTGGCCCCAGTCAGGCGACTTGTTAGGCCCGTTTTCACCGGATAGCGAAGATCGATTCGGCGGTCTCTTTGCCTTTGCCCGCGTAGTTTGATCCGTAGTTAAAGATCAAGGAATGTGGTCCTGTAATACCTCTTCCTTCAGGTCTTGTCCTTTGGCAAACGGAATGGCACTTTCGCACCCCGACGAGACCTGGGATGGGACTCGAGGAAGCGCATCTCTGTTTATAGAGTACTTTTGAGATTGGATGGTTGGGAGGGAAGGGAAGGCGATTAGGAAAGGCTAATAGGTGATGCAAGCTAGGGCGAGGGCACTCCGGCTTTCACTGTCAGCTAAGCGGCACCAGTCAAGTAGGGATTTCTTCGCAAATAGTCATTTGATTAGGATTCTTGCTATAGGATCATATGAATTGAATTCAATAGTACCAGGCCTTGCAAACCAAAGCCGGTAGGAAGCAACTCCTCCGGAGGCAAGGTAAGCGCTTGACGCAATGAAAGGAAGGAGACTGGCCCCGGAGCTTACCAGCCCAAGCTCAGTAGGCGAAAGCTGTGGGGAGTACAGTGAGTGTCGGAATTCGCCCGTGTAGGGAACTGTCCTAGCCAATTGCAAATGTCTTTCTTTCTTTCTTCGAATTCTATGTCTTAAGCATAGTGCACGAAAGAAGAGTATGGCATCTCTGCTTTATGCTTGATAGTTCAAGTAGGTAAGGTAAGCCTATTCATTCCATGCACTAGCCAAGGGGCCAAAGAGTAGTAGGCTTTCAAAGAATCTCCTTCCCCTTTCTCTAATAATTCTGTCCTTTCCTTTCTTTTCCTTCTTAGCGCGTAGTGGGAAGAGATGGTGCTATCGTATACTTTCTCATGCGTGCTTTTCTTTTAGGAGTTATTTTTCTCTTTAATTCCCTCTAACTATCCATTTTATAATCGAAGACAGATGGTAGCGTAGGAGATAGGGCCTGATTGAGTACTTTGCAATCACCGAACTGCTTTCGCGAACCTTCAAGCTTGAAGGTGTAAAGGAAAGCATACAATCTTCATAGCCTTTTTGTACCATAGAATTCGCTCTTACAGAATCCGAAATAACCATTGCAAGGAGGAATCGGCGTTTATCCCTTCCCACTGTGAGGGAAGGTTGGATTCATAGATGCACTGATAACACTGATGCCAACTATTCTTTAATATAAAATAACTCCCCCTTTAGATGCAGAGAATGCAAGCTCCTATCGAATAGGCAAGAAGGAAGGGAAGGCACTTGCGAGAGCTTAGATCCGTATGAGGAAAAATCGGTTGTGATAGAAAGAGTTGTGAAAGAAAAAGCTGCAAGAGTAAGCGCTCCTCTTGGAATTGAAGCAGTTCCCGAATCAGCTCTTAGGACAACTAGGCTTCTTTGCGCAATTGAATCAATAGTTAACCCACGCACAAAATAGGCAGCTTGAGAAGAAGCTCTAAGCCTTGACGCTCTTAGAATTCTCCTATCCGGTGTGATTGAATCACTAACCGCTGTGAGAGTCAGCTTCTTCAATCCTTTGAAACTAAGGAAAGTAAAGTGATAGCCGAGACCCAAAGATCTCCTATTTTTATGCTTAAAGAGAGGCAAGGGGCCTAGCTTAACTTATACTTTGGCTAGCTAGATCCGAGC